ATGTATATTTGTGAACAATGTGGATTTCATTTGAAAATGAGTAGCTCAGATAGAATCGAACTTTCGGTTGATCCAGGTACTTGGGATCCGATGGATGACGACATGGTCTCTATAGATCCCATTGAATTTAATTCAGAAGAGGAACCTTACAAAAATCGTATTGATTCTTATCAAACAAAGACAGGATTAACGGAGGCTGTTCAAACAGGTACAGGGCAACTAAACGGGATTCCCATCGCAATCGGGATTATGGATTTTCAGTTTATGGGGGGTAGTATGGGATCCGTAGTAGGCGAGAAAATCACCCGTTTGATCGAGTATGCTGCCAATAAAATTTTACCTCTTCTTCTAGTGTGTGCTTCCGGGGGAGCACGCATGCAAGAAGGAAGTTTGAGCTTGATGCAAATGGCTAAAATATCTTCTGCTTTATATGATTATCAATTAAATAAAAAGTTATTCTATGTATCAATTCTTACATCTCCTACTACTGGTGGAGTGACAGCTAGTTTTGGTATGTTGGGGGATATCATTATTGCTGAACCTAATGCCTATATTGCATTTGCGGGTAAACGAGTAATTGAACAAACATTGAATAAGACAGTACCTGAAGGTTCCCAAGCGGCTGAATATTTATTCCAAAAGGGCTTATTCGATCCAATCGTACCACGTAATCCTTTAAAAGGTGTTCTGAGCGAGTTATTTCAGTTCCACGCCTTTTTTCCTTTGAATCAAAATTAACTTCAGTAGAGTTCTTAAGTGAAATTTTTTTTTTGTGGCGAACAATTAGTTAGTTAGTTTATCCGAATAAAAATAAAACAAAATCCGAAGAATGGATTTTTCTTTGGTGACATAAGATTTCATTGTACAAATAAGCATGCGGATAATTCTTTTTTTTTTACCGATATGACGGATTAGTAATCAGTAAACCTCTCTCAACAAAACAACATAAAAAAACATTCTTCCTTAGAATTCATTGTGGGGCAGGGCAAATAAAAGAATTTCTTGTTCCCCTCTTACGTATGTATATATTATTCAAATGGAGAAAATAGAAAATCTTGCATCTTTCTATATCTCCTAATAAGGACCATTTTCCTAGGAATCCCTGCTGTTGGATCGGATTCTAACGAATCCTTCGGGAATTTGTAATAAATTCTTTAGTTAAGAACAACAGAAGAAGAAAAATAAGTAATAATAATAACGAAAATGGGTTATCATACATATATTTCATGTAGAAAGATGAATAGGTCCGTTTATTTAGTTCTACATTCCTTGCGCTTAGTATATATACTCATTTAGTATACTTAGTATACTTCTATACAATTCTATAAGTATACTATATATACATTTATATACGAATTAGAATATTCTAATAATTAGAATTCATATTCTAATAATTAGAATATGAATTATTAGAATATGAATTCTAATTATTATAGGATATCTTTATACCAATAACAGGTACAAATATTAAATCGAGGTACCCTTTCTATGACAATTCTCAACAGCTTTCCCTCTATTTTTGTGCCTTTAGTGGGCCTAGTATTTCCGGCAATGGCAATGGCTTCTTTATTTCTTTATCTTGAAAAAAATAAGATTTTTTAAATCCGATCGGATCAAGGTCAACTCTCATCTAGTTTTTTTTTTTCAAAACTTAGCGATGATGGATATCCATTTAGTAGAATAGTGTATAAGACTAAGAGGTGGCTTTCTCCGAGCATAAACGAAAGAGCTCTTATGCATGTGTAAACATGATATATAGGTAAATTAATTCTATCTATTTTCACCTATCTATTTTCAACAATAGGCTGTGATCCGAACTCATGTCTGCAATGAAAGTCAATGTATCTATATGTATGTACCGCTCTATAGGGACTCATATGAAGGGGATGCTCTGATTTTATTAGATCTAAGCAATTCGATGACTTACTGCTAAGATCTAATAAAATAGTACTAGTTGATGAGAGTTACTTCGGAAACACAAAAAGGAAACTAAAATAGATTTTCTTTTGGTTATTTCCCCAATTCCAATAAAATGCAACTGGAGCTAGTATGTATGAGTTGGCGATCAGAATATATATGGATAGAGTTTATAGCAGGCTCTCGCAAAACAAGCAATTTCTGCTGGGCCCTTATCCTTTTTTTAGGTTCATTAGGATTCTTAGTGGTTGGAATTTCTAGTTATCTTGATAGGAATTTGCTATCTTTATTTCCGTCTCAGCAAATCCATTTTTTTCCCCAAGGGATCGTGATGTCTTTCTACGGGATCGCGGGTCTCTTTATTAGTTCCTATTTGTGGTGCACAATTACATGGAATGTAGGTAGCGGTTATGATCGATTTGATACAAAAGAGGGAATAGTGTGTATTTTTCGTTGGGGATTTCCTGGAAAAAATCGCCGCATCTTTCTCCGATTCCTTATGAAAGATATTCAGTCCATCAGAATAGAAGTTAAAGAGGGTATTTATGCTCGTCGTGTCCTTTATATAGAAAGCAGAGACTTGGGGGCCATTCCCTTGAATCGTACTGATGAGAATTTGACCCCACGAGAAATTGAGCAAAAGGCTGCGGAATTGGCCTATTTCTTGCGTGTACCAATTGAAGGGTTTTGAAAAATGAACTGAAGAATAAACGCTTTCTCAGCAGGCGGAAACCCCCAAGAATCCTTTTTTTTTTTTTCATTTTTTCAAAATATTCGAGAGTTTCTTTTTTAATAGAAAAAAAAAAGTTCTTTATTTGAATTTGAATCTTTCGGGCATTCGTCGAAAGGGGGAATCGCTTCGAATATTTGATCAATTGGGATATCTGGAAACAATATTGTTTTTTATTATTTCTTGATTCAAATTCAAATTCGAATGAAGAATTCGAAGTGGATTCTTCTTCGATTTCTGTAGTTTTTCTACACTAGGTTCAAGGACTAACCGCCGAATCACAACTAAAAAAAAGAGACTCGATTTATAGGCGCAATACCTTGTAATAGAACTCATGCTTGATAGAAATATTAGATCGCATAGAATCAACGAATGAGGTGGGTTCATTAACAATTCACAGATGAAAAAATGACAAAAAAGAGCGCATCCATTCCCCTTAGATATCTTTTATCTATAGTATTTGTAGTATTTTTGCCCTGGTGGATCCCTCTCTCATTTAATAAAAATCTGGAATCCTGGGTTACTAATTGGTGGAATACTAGTCAACCCGAAACCTTTTTGAACGATATTCAGGAAAAGGCTATTCTAGAAAAATTCATAGAATTAGAGGAATTATTCCTCTTGGACGAAATGATAAAGGAATTTCCGGAAAGACATCTAGAAAAGCTTCGTATAGGGTTCCAGAAAGAAAGAGTCCAATTAATCAAGATGCACGATGAGGATCATATCCATACGATTTTTCACTTCTCGACAAATACAATCTGCTTTGTTATTCTAAGTGGTTATTCGATTCTGTGTAATGAAGAACTTTTTATTCTTAACTCTTGGGTTCAAGAATTCCTATATAATTTAAGCGACACAATAAAAGCCTTTTCGATTCTTTTCGTAACTGATTTATGTATCGGATTCCATTCGCCCCGCGGTTGGGAACTACTGATTGGCTATGCCTACAACGATTTTGGATTTGCTCATAATGATATTATTCTATCTGTTCTTGTTTCCACTTTTCCAGTCATTCTAGATACGTTTTTTAAATATTGGCTTTTTTCTTATTTAAATCGTGTATCTCCGTCACTTGTAGTGATTTATCATTCAATGACTGAGTGAAAAGCGATTCCATGATCCAATTCGAATATTTCTTATTTTGTACATAAGCAAAGCATTCAAAGCCGTCCTTACCGGACTTTTTCTACCCATCCAGAGGATCCCTCTCAGATTCCAGGAATCCTATATTCCAGTAAAATTATTTCAGTAAATAGCAGAATCGCGGATAGGGAACTATATTAGTGACCTACCTAATTTTATTGTAGAAATTTTCGGGATCAACGATTGGACCATGCAAATTAGAAATACCTTTTCTTCGTTAAAGGGAGAGATTACTCGATTCATTTCCGTATCCCTCATGATATATATAATAACTCGGGCATCGATTTCAAATGCATATCCCGTTTTTGCGCAGCAGGGTTTTGAAAATCCACGAGAGGCAACTGGTCGTATTGTATGCGCCAATTGTCATTTAGCTAATAAGCCCGTCGATATTGAGGTTCCACAAGCGGTACTCCCTGATACTGTATTTGAAGCAGTTGTTAGAATTCCGCATGATATGCAACTGAAACAAGTTCTTGCTAATGGTAAAAAGGGGTCTTTGAATGTGGGGGCCGTTCTTATTTTACCAGAGGGGTTTGAATTAGCCCCCTCCGACCGCATTTCGCCCGAGATGAAAGAAAAGATAGGCAAGCTGTCTTTTCAGACCTACCGACCCACTAAAAAAAATATTCTTGTGATAGGGCCAGTTCCTGGTCAGAAATATAGTGAAATCGCTTTTCCTATTCTTTCCCCGAACCCTGCGACCAATAAAGATGCTCACTTCTTAAAATATACAATATACGTAGGTGGGAACAGGGGGAGGGGTCAGATTTATCCCGACGGGAATAAAAGTAACAATACGGTTTATAATGCCACAGCTTCGGGTATAGTAAGCAAAATCATACGAAAAGAAAAAGGGGGATACGAAATAAACATAACGGATGCATCGAATGGGCGTGAAGTGGTTGATATTATCCCTCCAGGACCAGAACTTCGTGTTTCAGAGGGCCAATCTATCAAACTTGATCAACCATTAACAAGTAATCCTAATGTAGGTGGGTTTGGTCAGGCAGATGCAGAAATAGTACTTCAAGATCCATTACGTGTCCAAGGCCTTTTGTTCTTTTTGGCATCTGTTGTTTTGGCACAAATCTTTTTGGTTCTTAAAAAGAAACAGTTTGAGAAGGTCCAATTGTCCGAAATGGATTTCTAGATCCGCGGATTTATCAACATCAAGTTTGTAAAAAGAACCAAATTCTTCTTGGCA